TGTTCGATTCTATCTTTTTTTCTTGTTATTCTTTTATCTTTCTTTTATCTTCCCCTCATCATGAAAAATAGAAAAACCTTTTATTATCTTATATCATCAGGGTAATGATCCATCAACCTGCTGGTTCTTTTTCTGAAGTAGCAACGGGAGAATTCATCCTGGAAGTGGGAGAACTGCTGAAACTACGTGAAACCCTGACAAGGGTTTATGTACAAAGAACGGGCAAACCCTTATGGGTTGTATCCGAAGACATGGAAAGAGATGTTTTTATGTCAGCAACAGAGGCCCAAGCTTATGGAATTGTTGATCTTGTAGCGGTTGAATGACAATAGCCTGGATTTCACGTCAATTCTGAAATTAACCCTGCCGAGTTTAATATTAATATTCTATGACTTTTATTTATTATTCTATTGAATAAAAGTAATTCATAATCATCCGGTTAGGATCGATCTAAACCAGCCCATTATGTATATGATTCAACATGCCAACGATTAAACAACTTATTAGAAATACAAGACAGCCAATTAGAAATGTCACAAAATCCCCCGCGCTTCGGGGATGCCCTCAGCGTCGAGGAACATGTACTAGGGTGTATGTGCGACTCGTTCAGATCATGAACTAGAACAAAAGAAAGAGAACAATGTTCGAATATCAATGATCAAATAGGATATAACGGAAAAAGAACTACATTTCCTATCTAAAAATCGATGATATCCCTTTTATTGTGTATGAAATTTATGGTTTCTGTTGGTGTAAATCCACTCACCTCAATTCAGGATGAGAAGCAATTCTCCATTGGTAGCAAATGGTTATCCATTAAGCGGAGGAAATCTTAGTTAACAGAGACCCCTCTTGCAAGAACGGACTAACAGGGTCAGCTACCCAGCCAACCTTCATAATTAAATACCGTTACTGTATAGGTAAAGCTCGTTGTGAAAGACCTATTACTGGATAATTCATGGGTAGAGCCGAAGAATGTGAACTATACAAGTTATCAATAACATTGATTAAATGATTAAATGAAGTAAAGGCTCCGGTGTATAGAGAAGACCTCACCGTTTAAGAAGTAACCATAGAAACGATGGAATCCACTATTTCTTTATCATTACTTTTATTTTTTAATACCTAGTATAGTACAATTTCGTATTTCGAGGTGAAATGCCTAGAAAAAATAAAAAATTGTGGTTGGGAAGGTTATAGTAGCCAAAGCCATTGGAATTATTAGTTTATACATTGGAAAAATCCGTTTTGTTATTAATATACTAGGAAAGGGGCAAAAGAATAACTGAAAGAAAGGAAATCTATTAGTTATTCGTTAAAGTTTCATTTATTCAATGACCAGAATTAGACGGGGATATATCGCTCGGAGACGTAGAACAAAAATTCGTTTATTTGCATCAAGCTTTCGGGGGGCTCATTCAAGACTTACTCGAACTATTACTCAACAAAAAATAAGAGCTTTGGTTTCGGCTCATCGGGATAGGGATAGGCAAAAAATAAATTTTCGTCGTTTGTGGATCACTCGAATAAATGCAGCAATTCGCGAAAGGGGGGTATGCTATAGTTATAGTAGATTAATAAATGATCTGTACAAGAGACAGTTGCTTCTTAATCGTAAAATACTTGCACAAATAGCTATATCAAATAGGAATTGTCTTTATATGATTTTCAATGAGATCATAAAAGAAGTAAGTTGGAAGGAATCCACCGGTTAAACGGAGTTGCCCGGAGAATGAACTCCGGGAAGGTCGAATAAAAATGAATAGCATATGATAAAATAGGAGAAAGTAGTCAAAATAAAGTAGTCAAAATAAATATGAATCAACACGTTCAATAAAAAAATTTATTCTTTCCAGATTATTCTTTTTTTTCTTACGACACGAGAATTCAATCCGGATTCTTGGATTTTTCCAACAAAATATCAATCCGCGTTTGAGTTCGGAGGGGGGTTTGAATTCAAGTGAATAAAGAGTAAACCTATCTTTTTCTGGCTCTAAGACTAGGAGTTCTAGTGGTCGACTCGGTTCTTTCAAATTGTTTCTCATTATTAAGAAAAGGTAACAAAGATAAAATACGAGCTTGTTTTATAGCAATAGTAATTAATCGTTGTTGTTTCAAGGTCAATCTATTTACTCGTCTAGATAATATTTTTCCCTGTTCACTAATAAATCGACTAATTAAACTCATGTTTTTATAATCAATTCGATCCCCCGATTGGATCGGGGGCAAACGCTTACGAAAAGATCGCTTGGATTTAAGAAAAGTTCGCTTGGATTTATCCATGGTTTGGTTAGTTTATTTCTTATCCCTAAAATCCTATTTCAGCCGGATCTCTAATTAGAATAAATAAATAGGATTTGGTTTGTTTATTTAACTATGTTAAATATGTTATATATATATATAATGTCATTTTTCCCTTTCCTTGTAAGATAAGGGCGCAAGTGCTCGCTTCAATCTATTTCTTTATCTCCCCGTGAATCGTATGTTTGTAACAATATGG